ACTTCTCTTTTATTGCCGGTTCTATTCGGGATAGCGACAGCCCCGGGCGTGCTCTATCAAAAGAAAATTCCCATTCAATGCATGAAATGAAGTAGGATAATTTTATGATAATTCCTTATTGACAATATATCTAAATAATAGATATCTGTGTAACAATTTATGTTCTGGGGTTTACATAAACTCATATGTTTTGTTATAATTGAAATTGAGAAATATTTTTTGATTAAAAAATCAATACTGATTCGTTCTGTCTCAATTTGTATTTTGTCATTAGGAAAACACAATTTGAAATTCAAATTCCAGAATCGTTCATGAATTCGAAGTAAGGGGTCAATAGTCAATGGTTCTAATTTCTCGTCTGAAAAATACCCATTTGATTTCTCAATAGAAAAACGAGAGAATGTTTTTAGCATTGTGTATTTTCAGATACTATACAATCAATCATAAGGGATAGATCAAATCCAATCAAAAGGGGTCTTTCTTTTATTTTAGGAAATAAAGGATTAAGGAAAACAGAAGTCAAAATGCAAGTACAATAAAAATTCAGTAATCCGGGAAAAATTGCATCTATTCTATTTTGTATCATTTTGGCGGCATGGCCGAGTGGTAAGGCGGGGGACTGCAAATCCTTTTTCCCCAGTTCAAATCCGGGTGTCGCCTGAATCACCAAAAAAATCGAAATCATAATCGATTTATTGGATTGGTTTCTCAATAGTGTTTGGTAGAACCCCTTTTTGACTCTGCGACATTAATTCCACTATTATTAGTGAGGAATAATGAAAAAATTCCTTCGTATTTATAGAGATAGGGGACATAATGCACATGGATATAGTAAGTCTCGCTTGGGCTGCTTTAATGGTAGTCTTTACATTTTCCCTTTCACTCGTAGTGTGGGGAAGAAGTGGACTTTAGAAGTACTACTAATTGAGTTCAGGAATCAAACCGTATCGGCGGTTTATGCTTTATCGACTTATTTCATATCACGGTTCTGACGTTAAAAATAGGCGAGTTTTCCCCTTCCTTATTAGTAAAAGGAAAGGAATTAGAATCCTACAGATAAGAATTATTTCAGATTGATCGGAACAAATAACAAATAGATGTAGGAAATTGGGTCTTATGTCAATTCCATACAATATATGGAATATATAGATATGGAATTAATATACACATATATGAAGAGAATATTGTAGATTGATATATAGAAACTTAAACCTTTATCTTTATTCTAGATTACAACTTTATAGACTAAGAGATAGATAGTATAAAAATTCATTTTTATACTATCTATCTCTTATAAAATTGCCGACTATAATTATAGTGCGCTCATTTCATTTAAGTTAAGACGTGAAATTGGAATCCCTTTCATTTGACTTTGTCCATTTTTGATAAGAACTTGGAAGGAAAGTTTTATTCAAATGAATTTTCAAATTCAATTGAATTAATCATTTTGACTGACTGTTTTTACGTAAATGATAAGTAGAAAAGCGGTAGGAACTAGAATGAATAGTGCAGTAGCAATAAATGCAAGAATATTGACTTCCATAATCTCATCGGTTTTTTACTTCGCAATAACTCGGGATTTAATCCCCTAGAGATGATAAATCTTTTGTCTATCGTCTGTAAATTCAATGAATGAATTACCTCTTGATGATCTTGAACCGGATCACTATCATGAATAACAATATCTGATCTATCAAATCAACCCGTTGTCAAGACTTGAATAGTATAACATAGGAAGTTCTTTTATCCATACCGAATTCCAATTTTGATTCCTGACTCAATTACTCAAAAATTTTATTTATCATCCGTTTCCTTGTTTTTTCTATAACCCACCTTGCGTCTTCCTTGGACAATCTTCTGATGAAGGATCATCAGATTGCCTTTCCACTTCAATTAATTACATAGTTCCAAACCAATAAAAGCGAAATGGAAAAATAGGAAAGCAAAAAGAAATCAAGACTTCTTTTTGCTTTGGGAATGAAAGTATATCCCTCGACACTCTTTACTGGTTCATAGAAAGGGAAAAATGCATTTTTGGATTTATTGGATCCGTCGGGACTGGCGGGGCTCGAACCCGCAGCTTCCGCCTTGACAGGGCGGTGCTCTAACCGATTGAACTACAATCCCAGGGAAATAAGGGATCTAGCAGAAATTTTGATTCTTTTTTATCTTCGTATGGGGTCTTTCTAAAGGACAAGGGGTTTTATACCATCTCATGGTAGATTGATGCGGTTTATTGGGCCGAGCTGGATTTGAACCAGCGTAGACATATTGCCAACGAATTTACAGTCCGTCCCCATTAACCGCTCGGGCATCGACCCAGGAAGAATCCATTTTCATTTTTTTATATTTTATAGGCTTATTGGTAATCCATGATCAACTTCCTTTCGTAGTACCCTACCCCCAGGGGAATTCGAATCCCCGCTGCCTCCTTGAAAGAGAGATGTCCTAAACCACTAGACGATGGGGGCCAACTTGACCAACCGCCCTCATACTATGA